AAACGATAATAGATCTCGTCGTTAATCTTATTTAAAAATGAAAAAAAAATATATATATGGATAGATACTTATGATTCATTAGTAGGAGAGAAACCTTATGCTACAGATAAAGAAGAAAAAAACCGAAGTATACGCTTTAGGTCGACATATACCTCTATCCGCTGACAAAGCAAGAAGAGTAACTGATCAAATTCGCGGACGTTCCTATGAAGAAACACTTATGATACTGGAACTCATGCCCTATAGAGCATGTTATCCCATTTTTAAATTGGTTTATTCTGCAGCAGCAAATGCTAGTTACAATATGGGTTCCGACAAAGCCAATTTAGTCATTATTAAAGCTGAGGTTAATGAGGGTACTACCACGAAGAAATTCAAACCTCGAGCTCGAGGACGTAGTTCTGCAATAAAAAGAACTACCTGTCATATAACTATTGTAATGAAAGATATCTCTTTAGATGAATATGAATATGAAGAGTTCTATTCGTTACAAAAACCTAGATGGAAAAAGACAACTATGGTATATCATGATGTGTATAGTAGTGGGGTAGTATGGGACAAAAAGTAAATCCACTTGGTTTCAGACTTGGTACAACCCAAAATCATCATTCCCTTTGGTTTTCACAACCAAAAAATTATTCTGAGGGTCTACAAGAAGATCAAAAAATAAGAGATTTTATCAAAAATTATGTACAAAAAAATATGAGAATAACCTCTGGCGCCGAGGGAATTGCTCGTATAGAGATTCAAAAAAGAATCGATTTGATCCAGATCATAATCTTTATGGGATTTCCAAAGTTATTAATCGAAAGTAAACCGCGAGGAATCGAAGAATTACAGATGAATCTACAAAAAGAATTTCCTTATGTGAACCGAAAACTTAACATTGCTATCACAAAAATAGCAAAACCTTATGGAAATCCTAATATTCTTGCAGAATTTATAGCCGGACAATTAAAGAATAGAGTTTCATTTCGAAAAGCAATGAAAAAGGCTATTGAATTAACTGAACAAACAGATACAAAAGGAATTAAAGTCCAAATTGCAGGACGTATCGACGGAAAAGAAATTGCACGTGTCGAATGGATCAGAGAGGGTAGGGTTCCCCTACAAACCATTCGAGCTAAAATTGATTATTGTTCCTATACAGTTCGAACTATCTATGGAGTCTTAGGCATCAAAATTTGGATTTTTATAGACAAGGAAGAGGAATAAGAAAACTTTCATTCGTTTTCCCTTTTAGCCCATTGATAGAATCAAAAAAAAAGGTAAACTCATTCATTTTTTCTAGCCAATCAAAACAAGCAATTCTAATTCTTCATTTTTTAATTTTATAGGGTTGAATAAAAATTCGATTGACCTTTTTTATTTGATATAAATAATATAATTGCTATGCTTAGTGTGTGACTCGTTGGTTTTTTTTAGGGTTAGGATTCAAAAAAGACCAACCCATAGTATAAAAACCAACTCACCACTTCGTATTATCTGGATCAAAAAAACCAGTGAAGATATGACCTATTTATCATATCTTTGTAGCAACTGAATTTTTTTTGAACAAACTTGAATTCTAAGTTTAAAAGAAAATAAAGAAGAAAAGCGTGGATAAATGGAAGGATGAGAGAAAGAAAGAAAAAGAATATCGATGATATAGAATTCCAATATGTAAGGTCTACGAGTCATCTCATAAAAGACAGTGTAATAAAGCATCAATACTAATTGATTCATCCATAATGAAATATTTAATGAATCCCTCTTTAAAAGAAAAAAAGAAAGAGCTTCGAGCCAATAAAGACTAAGAAGGTTGACTCAAGAATAAATTGGATTATGAGCTCCGTTGTAGAATTCTGACCTAACCATTAAATACGAAGCGGTGGGAACGATGTAACCTGTGAATACAAAAGATTTTTTTAAACAAATGAATCTTACTGATTCAAGAGTCGGGATGGCGAAATGAACCGGAAATAAATTCATCTATTTTGAGAAGTCACAAACAAGTGCTACGACTGAAATAGAGATTGCAAGAGTCAATATTCGCCCGCGAAAACTTTCTTTTTTTTTTTTCTAATTCGTAACCTTGGATAAACAACAAAATAAAATAACGATTTATTAGAACCTTAGAAAAAAACTATTATGAATTAGAAAAAAAATTTATAAAAATGTTCTAATATCTATTCAAATTAATTCCAATTCCATTTTGAATCCTTTTATTCGCGAGGAGCTGGATGAGAAGAAACTCTCACGTCCAGTTCTGTAGTAGAGATGGAATTCCAAAACAACCATCAACTATAACCCCAAAAGAACTAGATTCCGTAAACAACATAGAGGAAGAATGAAGGGAATATCTTATCGAGGTAATCATATTTGTTTCGGTAAATATGCTCTTCAAGCACTTGAACCTGCTTGGATCACATCTAGACAAATCGAAGCAGGTCGACGAGCAATGACACGAAATGCACGCCGTGGTGGAAAAATATGGGTCCGTATATTTCCAGACAAACCAGTTACAGTAAGACCTGCTGAAACACGTATGGGTTCGGGAAAAGGATCCCCCGAATATTGGGTAGCTGTTGTTAAACCGGGACGAATACTATATGAAATGAGTGGAGTAACCGAAAATCTAGCTAGAAGGGCTATTTTAATAGCAGCATCAAAAATGCCTATACGAACTCAATTTATTATTTCGGGACAGTAGAACCAAGAGAAATGAGTCTTGGAGATGAAACAAAACTGCAGGTTTCTGCTTTTGGACAAATAGTATTTCTTTTATTTTCTTCATCCTTTGCATTAGCATTAAAAGAATAGACTAAAAAATTGATATGATTCAACCTCAGACCCATTTAAAGGTAGCGGATAATAGCGGGGCTCGAGAATTGATGTGTATTCGAATCATAGGAGCTAGTAATCGTCGATATGCTCATATTGGTGATATTATTGTTGCTGTGATCAAGGAAGCAGTACCAAATATGCCCCTAGAAAAATCAGAAGTAGTCAGAGCTGTAATTGTTCGTACCTGTAAAGAACTCAAACGTGAAAACGGTATGATAATAAGATATGATGATAATGCTGCAGTTGTGATTGATCAAGAAAAAAATCCAAAAGGAACTCGAATTTTTGGTGCAATCCCCCGGGAATTAAGACAATTAAATTTTACTAAAATAGTCTCATTAGCCCCGGAGGTGTTATAAAATAAAATTAGATCGTGATAGATTTGGGGTATTTGAAAAAAATAGATTCAAAACTAGATTAATTCGTAGATTGTGTCTCACGCATATACCTTGAAAAATTCATATTCATAAACCAATAAAAAAAAGAAAAACATGTTAATTATATCCAATTTGGAGGCACCAATAATTTAAATTCATCATGGGTAGAGACACTATTGCTGAGATAATAACCTCGATACGAAATGCTGATATGGATAGAAAAAGAGTTGTTCGCATAGCATCTACTAATATTACCGAAAGTATTGTTAAAATACTTTTCCGAGAAGGTTTTATCGAAAACGTCAGAAAACATCGAGAAAAAAATCAATTTTTTTTGGTTTTAACCTTGCGCCATAGAAGAAATAGGAAAAGGCCTTATAGAAATTTTTTAAATTTAAAACGGATCAGTCGACCCGGTCTACGAATCTATTCTAACTCTCAACGAATTCCTAGAATTTTAGGTGGGATGGGGATTGTAATTCTTTCGACTTCTCGAGGTATAATGACAGACCGGGAGGCTCGACTGGAAGGAATTGGTGGAGAAATTTTGTGTTATATATGGTAATCCTTTTAATATTCAAATGGGATCGGAAACCTCTTCTTTTTTTTAAACAAAAAGGGGAGGGTGAATTGTCTAATATCATTTCTCCTCTATTATTTGATACTTCTGATACTTCAAGGGGGCTTTACCTGGAATGAAAGAACAAAAATGGATTCATGAAGGTTTAATTACTGAATCGCTTCCAAATGGCATGTTCCGGGTTCGATTAGATAATGAAGATCTAATTCTAGGTTATGTTTCAGGAAAGATCCGACGTAGTTTTATACGCATACTGCCAGGAGATAAAGTCAAAATTGAAGTAAGTCGTTATGATTCAACCAGAGGGCGTATAATTTATCGACTCCGAAACAAAGATTCGAAAGATTAGGTGGTTTTTTTTTTATTCAATACAATTCGAAATGCAAAATTTCAAGAAACTTATTTTCTACCAAGTAGATTCAGAATTAAGATAAGGAATGAGAAATATGAAAATAAGAGCTTCCGTTCGTAAAATTTGTGAAAAATGTCGACTAATCCGTAGGCGGGGACGTATTATAGTAATTTGTTCCAACCCAAGACATAAACAAAGACAAGGATAATCAGACTCGCTAAAGGGCTCAATGTACAAATAAAGAATTTTTTTTGGCATGAAATGGATATATCCATATATTTCTGACTCATATTTATGAGATGATACAATATGGCAAAAGCTATACCGAGAACTGGTTCACGTAGGAATGTACGTATGGGTTCACGTAAGAGTGCACGTAAAATACCAAAGGGAGTTATTCATGTTCAAGCAAGTTTCAATAATACCATTGTCACGGTTACAGATGTGCGGGGTCGAGTGGTTTCCTGGTCCTCGGCCGGTACTTCTGGATTCAAGGGTACGAGAAGAGGGACACCCTTTGCCGCTCAAACTGCCGCAACAAATGCTATTCGTACTGTAATGGATCAAGGTATGCAACGAGCAGAAGTCATGATAAAAGGTCCCGGTCTCGGAAGAGACGCAGCATTACGAGCTATTCGTAGAAGTGGTATACTATTAACTTTTGTACGGGATGTAACCCCTATGCCACATAATGGATGTAGACCTCCGAAAAAAAGACGTGTGTAGAAATGAACAATGAAGCAATTTCAAGAGAAACAAGAGAAATAAATAATTCAATCAAGTAAAATAATAATATTATGGTTCGAGAGAAAGTAACAGTATCTACTCGGACACTACAGTGGAAGTGTGTTGAATCAAGAACAGA